AGGTGGAGGTGAGGAAGTTTCTTTTGGTAGTTTTTGATTGATCGATAAAAATTTTTGATGATGAGTACAAAATGATCGTTGCAATTCCTCTAGAATTCCCCTATGGTTTGTTTGATTGATCGATAAAAATTTTTGGTGATGAATACAAAATGATCGTTGCAATTCCTCTAGAATTCCCCTATGGTTTGTTTGATTGATCGATAAAAATTTTTGGTGATGAATACAAACTGATTGTTACAATTTCCCTACGGTTTGTTGGCTGTTTGTTAATTTGTCGTTGGTAGGGGTATTTGGGCTTAATTGACGAATAAAATTTTAATAAATGGCGTGTAAAACGAATGATCGAATTATTAATGGAATTTGAGTGCCGATGATATGATAAAGGTTAACGATAAAATTTGATTAAGATTTGTTAACGAATTTAGCCGGATTTTGCCGGCGATGTTAACAAGTTAGAGGAAATATTGGTTTTATAGTGCATGTTCCAGAATCATTAACTGAATAGTGACATAATAAATATTATGCAAGATAAACCAAGCCAAATGGAAAACAAAGTGCATCAGTGCCTAGGTGATTCCACATATCTTTACACCATAACACCAAACGGCTCGGGAGGGCGAGAATAGTTGATAACGCATAACCGGATGCGCATGTCCACAAACCGTAACACCCGTTGCACTTGAAGGGCAAAGTGAAGATTAGAGAAAAAAAAAAAAGAAAAGAGAAAAGGCTGTCGGTGATACGATTAAGAGAGACGATGATGATTAATAGCCAACCAGATGTATCGGTGAAGAGCAAGTTGAGCTGATGTATAGAGAGATGGCCCTGACCGAGGAACCAGAGGCGCAAAAGAGCAAGTAGGGCGAGGGGTGTAGGGGGAAAGAATGGGCCTGAAGCTAGGAGCGTAGGATCTTACTAACACCGGGTTGCTGATTTCTCGTGAGGAGTCCGACTAATAAATAACCCAGTACCTTGGGAGCCGGTACAACGAGAATTTCGTAGCTATATGGGGGGTTACAGCTGCGCCAGTTGCCTGCTCAAGCACATCCGTATGTAGGGACAGTGTTCTATTACAGAGTTGAAGGGGTATGGTTTAGGTACGAGAGTAGATGGCTTACTTTAGGTGGGACTATTACTTAGATTATACTTGAAAGTAGAGCTGTTGATGGGAGGGGAATGCCTTGTAGTCGGTGTAGAGTAGGGTGCATGGATAGGTTGTGATTTGACCATGAATGGCTTATTTATAGAGCATGGATGGTATATTTGTAGGAACATGGATGGTATATCTGATTGGCATGAATTGTAGTATTTTTGGTCCATGGAGGGTATGTGTGGAGTACATGGATTGCATGTTTGTTGGACATGGGGAGTATGTTTGTTGAACATGAGGGGTATGTTTGTTGGACATAAGTGGTATGTTTTTGGTACATGAATGGCTTGTATATGGGGGGGGTAGTTTAATGCACACCAGTACATCCTCGAGCGGCATAAAGGGCAATCCCAGAGGCCGGGGGGGTAAGGGGGGGCCAGAGGGATTGCCTTAGTAGGGGTTTCTATAGTTAAGGGTTTAGTTAACGGCGGCTTTTCAAGTCGCAGACCTTGGGTAAAGTCCAAGTAGAAACTAGTATGACGTATTTTATGTTTTCTTTGGGGGTGGGGTTTATTTTAGGGGGGTTGGCGGTGGCGTCTAGTCCTTCGCCGTATTATGGAGTTGTGGGGTTGGTGGTGGGATCGGTTTTTGGGTGCGGGTGATTGTTAAATTTAGGGGTCTCTTTTGTATCGTTAGTGTTGTTTGTAGTGTATTTAGGGGGAATGTTAGTGGTGTTTGTATACTCGGTGGCTTTGGCGGCCGACCCGTTTCCAGAGGCTTGGGGGGACTGGCGTGTTGTGGGGCGTAGTATGGCTTTGGTTGGGGTGCTTGTGACAGGGGTGGTTGTGTGAGGAGTGGTCGAGGGTTTAGGGGCCATAGCGGATGTGGTGGATAATGAGGGTGTGTTCTTTGTTCGGTTTGATTTTAGTGGGGTTTCTCTTTTTTATTCATGGGGGGTAGGAATGTTTTTAGTGGCAGGGTGGGGGTTGTTGTTAACCTTATTTGTTGTGTTAGAGGTTGTGCGGGGGTTGTCTCGGGGGGCTATTCGGGCTGTTTAGGGGTGTCAGAAAATAGTTTAGTGAAGAATGCCAGCTTTGGGAGTTGGTGACGGAGGTTCGAGTCCTCTTTTTCTGAGGGAATGTGGCTGGTTTGTACATTGGTTGGTGTATGTTGATCGAATTGCGTTTGTAAGCAGGCGTATTGTTGGCAGTTTTATAAGGGGGTTTTTTGGAGGATTAAAAGCTGTTTGTTAATTTGTCGTTGGTAGGGGTATTTGGGCTTAATTGACGAATAAAATTTTAATAAATGGCGTGTAAAACGAATGATCGAATTATTAATGGAATTTGAGTGCCGATGATATGATAAAGGTTAACGATAAAATTTGATTAAGATTTGTTAACGAATTTAGCCGGATTTTGCCGGCGATGTTAACAAGTTAGAGGAAATATTGGTTTTATAGTGCATGTTCCAGAATCATTAACTGAATAGTGACATAATAAATATTATGCAAGATAAACCAAGCCAAATGGAAAACAAAGTGCATCAGTGTCTAGGTGATTCCACATATCTTTACACCATAACACCAAACGGCTCGGGAGGGCGAGAATAGTTGATAACGCATAACCGGATGCGCATGTCCACAAACCGTAACACCCGTTGCACTTGAAGGGCAAAGTGAAGATTAGAGAAAAAAAAAAAAGAAAAGAGAAAAGGCTGTCGGTGATACGATTAAGAGAGACGATGATGATTAATAGCCAACCAGATGTATCGGTGAAGAGCAAGTTGAGCTGATGTATAGAGAGATGGCCCTGACCGAGGAACCAGAGGCGCAAAAGAGCAAGTAGGGCGAGGGGTGTAGGGGGAAAGAATGGGCCTGAAGCTAGGAGCGTAGGATCTTACTAACACCGGGTTGCTGATTTCTCGTGAGGAGTCCGACTAATAAATAACCCAGTACCTTGGGAGCCGGTACAACGAGAATTTCGTAGCTATATGGGGGGTTACAGCTGCGCCAGTTGCCTGCTCAAGCACATCCGTATGTAGGGACAGTGTTCTATTACAGAGTTGAAGGGGTATGGTTTAGGTACGAGAGTAGATGGCTTACTTTAGGTGGGACTATTACTTAGATTATACTTGAAAGTAGAGCTGTTGATGGGAGGGGAATGCCTTGTAGTCGGTGTAGAGTAGGGTGCATGGATAGGTTGTGATTTGACCATGAATGGCTTATTTATAGAGCATGGATGGTATATCTGTGAGAACATGGATGGTATATCTGATTGACATGAATTAGAGTGTTTTCAGTACATGCAGAGTGTGTTTGGCGGACATGGATGGTATATTCGGCTAGCATGAATTAGGGTGTTTTTGGTACATACATGATATGTTTGGAGAACATGGATGGTATGTCGGTCTGTCATGAATAGGATATTTTCGGTACATTAGTGGTATGATATTGGTACATGAATTGTATGTGTTTGGTCCATTAATGGTATGTGTATGTGGTAGATAGTGTAATGTACAATAATACATCCCAAGCGGCATAAAGGGCAATCCCAGAGGCCGGGGGGGTAAGGGGGGGCCAGAGGGATTGCCTTAGTAGGGGTTTGTGGCTGAGCTAGATATGTTAGTTGGATTTTTGTGGGTTGGGTGGTATGGCAAATTTATGTGGGGAAAAGATGAAACTCTAAGAAGGGGGGGGTCCTTCATTCTTTGGTTTACAAGACCAATGTTTTTTGTAAACTATTAGAGTGTTAGTAGTTGAGTAGCTTATTTTCTAGGGTGCTGAGTGTGGGAAAGAGAATGAGGATTGTTGCGAAGTAGGTGGCAGAGGCTAGTTGGCCGATGATGATGAAGGGGTGTTCTACTGGCTGGCTGCCTACTCATGTTAGGATTAGGAGGTTGGTAACTAGGGTTCAAAAGAGGAGCTGGGAGAGTGGGCGGAAGGTTATTGTGCGTTGCTTGGACTTGTGGAGGAGGGGGATTACAAGTAGGATTAGTACAGAGGCAGCTAGTGCGAGTACTCCTCCTAGTTTGTTGGGGATTGAACGTAGGATGGCGTAGGCAAATAGGAAATATCATTCTGGTTTAATGTGGGGAGGGGTGATTAGGGGATTAGCTGGTGTAAAATTTTCTGGGTCGCCAAGTAGGTTAGGTGAGAATAGGGCCAGGGTTGTTAGGGGTAGGAGTATTAATGCCAGACCTAGGATGTCTTTTATAGAGAAATAGGGGTGGAATGGGATTTTGTCACAGTCCGATGAAAGCCCTAGGGGGTTGTTTGAGCCTGAGTCATGGAGGAAGGTTAGGTGAATTAGTGTGAGGCCTGCAATTAGGAAGGGAAGGAGGAAGTGTAGGGCAAAGAATCGGGTTAGTGTCGGATTGTCCACTGAGAATCCTCCTCAGGCCCATTCTACAAGGGTTTGGCCGATATAGGGGATAGCTGAGAAGAGATTGGTGATGACGGTTGCCCCTCAGAATGATATTTGGCCTCATGGGAGGACGTAACCTACGAAGGCGGTTGCTATAAGGGTTAGCAAGAGAATAACACCTGTGTTTCAGGTTTCTTTGTATAGGTAGGAGCCATAGTACAGGCCCCGCCCGATGTGTAGGTAGACACAGATGAAGAAGAGTGAGGCTCCATTTGCATGGAGGTTGCGGAGTAGTCAACCATATTGTACATTTCGGCAAGTGTGTGATACGGACGCGAAAGCTAGGGTAGAGTCGGCTGTATAGTGGGCGGCAAGGAGGAGGCCGGTGATAATTTGGGTTGCTAAGCAGATTCCTAGTAGGGACCCAAAATTTCACCAGGCGGAGATGTTTGATGGGGTGGGTAGGTCAATTAGGGAGTTGTTGATTATTTTTAGGAGGGGGTGAGATTTTCGGATGTTGGGGGCCATTGATTTTATAGGGCTTGTGCTAGTAGAGTGGTAGTGAGAATGGATAGGGCGAATGACCCTAGGTAGGCTTTAATGAGCCCTGTGTGGAGGGTGGTTGAAGCTTTAGCCATAGATAATTGGAGGCTGGCGAGCCCTTCGGGGCCTAGTTTTTTGTATCAGGACAGATCGATTAGGTGGGTGGCAATTTTTTGTCCATTGATTAGTAAGTTTGTTGAGCTTAGGCGGTGTGTTAGAGGGTTGAAGTATCCCAGTGAGATAGAAAAGGTTGAGGTGTGATTGCGTTTGGGCGAGGTTATAGTGTGGGTCAAGTTGGAGAGTTCTAGGGCTAGGATAAGGCCCAGGGCAGTGACGGTGATTGCTGCTAATTTTGTGAGTGTTGGTATGGTTATTGGGGGTGTTTTTACGGGGAGGATAAAGGATGTGATGAGTAGGCCGACTGTAATGCTCCCGATGGCTAGGCGAGTGATGGGTTTGGTGACTGCGGGGTTATTTTCGTTGATTGGTGTGGTTGGGGGTGTGCGGGTAAATCCGGTTTGGGTTAGGAGGGTTATGCGTAGACTATATGTTGCGGTGAATGATGTGGCTAGAAGGGTGATTAAAAGGGCTCATGTGTTTAAGTAAGAGGTGTTTAGGCTTTCGATAATTAGGTCTTTTGAGTAAAATCCTGCTAGGAAGGGGGTTCCTATAAGGGCAAGGTTGCCGATGGTGAGGCAGGAGGTGGTTGTTGGGAGTGTTTTTTGTAAGTTTCCTATTTTTCGGATATCTTGTTCTCCATTTAGGCTGTGAATAATTGAACCTGAGCATAAGAATAGCATGGCTTTGAAAAAGGCGTGGGTTGAGATGTGGAAGAAGGCCAGCTGTGGAAGATTTAATCCAATGGTGACCATTATTAAGCCTAATTGGCTTGATGTCGAAAAGGCAATGATTTTTTTAATGTCATTTTGTGTGAGGGCACATGTGGCGGCGAATAGGGTTGATAGGGCCCCCAGGCAGAGACAGATGGTGAGGGTAAGTTGGTTGTTGGCGAATATGGGGTGAGTGCGGATGAGTAGGAAGATTCCAGCTACAACTATAGTACTTGAGTGAAGTAGGGCGGAGACTGGGGTGGGGCCTTCTATGGCTGCTGGTAGTCATGGGTGAAGGCCAAATTGGGCGGATTTTCCTGCAGCGGCTAGTAATAGGCCAAGGATGGGTAGTGTCGGGAGGTTGGTGGGGGGAAAGGTTTGTTGCAGCTCTCAAGTGTTGAGGGAGGAGGCGAGTCATGCCATGCTAAGGATGAGGCCGATATCTCCGATTCGGTTGTATATGACGGCTTGAAGGGCAGCTGTGTTGGCTTCTGCTCGGCCGTGCCATCATCCAATTAGGAGGAATGATATGATGCCAACTCCTTCTCATCCGATGAATAGTAGGAATATGTTGTTGGCAATTGTTAGGAGTAGTATAGCGATTAGGAACATTAGCAGGTGTAGGAAGAATTTGGTGATATGGGGGTCTGAGGCTATGTATCAGGATGCGAATTGGAGAATGGATCATGTTACAAATAGTGCAGTGGGGATGAATAGTATGGAGTATAGGTCTAGTTTAAGGCTAATGGGAATTTTGAAGTTCATAATGGGTTTTCATTCTCAGCAGGAGGTAATATGTTCTGTGCCTGAGTAGATGAATAAGGTTGTGGGGAGTAGGCTGGCAAGGAAGGCTGTTTTGATAGTGGATGTGATTGTGGCTGTGGAGTTTTCTAAGGTTTTTGGCAGTAATTGAACGAGTATTGGGATGAGGAGAATAAATAGTGTGAGGAGCAGGGAGGAGCTTAGTAGCGTGGTGTTCAATACTTTTACTTGGATTTGCACCAAGATGGGTGGCTCCTAAGACCAGTGGATTACTATTATCCTTTAAAAGTTGCAAGGGGGCTGAGGACTTAAACTCAGATACAGGAATTAGCAGTTCTTGTTGGTTGAACCTCCCCTCAGGGCAGGTAAGAAGGGTTTAACTTCTATTTTTAGGATCACAATCTAATGTTTGGGTTTAAACTATACTTGCATAGAGGGGCACCGGAGATTAGTTCTGGTTTTAGGATTAGGAGAAGGAGAGGTAGGATGTGAAGTGTTATTAATAGATGCTCTCGTGTGTTTGAATTTTGGAGGGATGTGACGTAGGTTGGGAGGGGGCCTCGTTGGGTGGTTAGTAGTATGAATAAGGTATATGATGCGGTTAGTAGGGTTGCAGCGCCTGTGAGGATGATTGTAAATGTTGATCAGTTGAATAGGGTGGTTAGAATAGTAAGTTCGGCCATTAGGTTGGTGGTTGGGGGTAGGGCTATGTTTGTGAGGTTGGCTAGAAGTCATCAGGTGGATATGAGGGGGAGTAGGGGTTGTAGTCCTCGTATGAGTAGAAGGGTTCGACTGTGTGTTCGTTCATAGTTGGTGTTGGCAAGGCAGAATAGTATGGAAGAGGTTAAGCCGTGGGAAATTATGAGGATTATTGCCCCTGAGAATGATCATGGGGTTTGGATTGTGCTTGCGGCGATGACTAGGCCTATGTGGCTGACAGAGGAGTAGGCAATAAGAGATTTTAAGTCAGTTTGGCGTATGCAGATGGAGCTTGTCATTAGTGCGCCTCATAGGGCCATTGTGAGGAATGGGTAGTGAAGGTGGCCTGATAGTGGGCTTATTAGTGGGGTGACTCGTATGATACCGTATCCTCCCAGTTTAAGGAGCAGAGCGGCGAGTAGCATGGAGCCTGCGATTGGGGCCTCTACGTGGGCTTTGGGGAGTCAGAGGTGCATGCCGTATAGTGGAGCTTTCACTATGAATGCGGTTAGTAGGGCTAAGCCCGCTAAGAGGTGAGTTCACGAGGTGGTGAGTGTTGGGTGGTTTAGTTTGAGTATTGCGAGGTGTAGGGTGCCGATTTGTGTGTGTAGATGAAGAATGGTAACTAGAAGGGGGAGGGAGCTGATTAGGGTGTAGAATAGTAGGTAGATGCCAGCGCTTAAGCGTTCGGGTTGGCTTCCCCATCGTGTGATTAAGATTAGGGTGGGGATCAGGGTTGCTTCGAATGCAATATAGAATAGTGTCAGCTCTGTGGTTGCGAAGGCTAGGATGATGAGTGGTTGGGTTGTAATGAGGGTTATGATGAAAGTCCGTTTTCGTGAGGTTGGGTCATGTTGTAGGTGATTCTGGCTAGCTATAATTATGAGGGGAAGTAGTCAGCATGATAGGACTATTAGGGGGGATGAGATTTGATCGAGGCCGGCTCATGGGGTTGAAGTTTTGTGTGGGTAATATGAGGGTGTTAGTCAGTGTAGGCTGAGGGTGGCGATTAGCAGGCTATGTGCGGTGGTACTGGGTCATAAAAGTTTTGGGGGAGATAGTAGGGCTGTGGGGAGTAGTATGATTGTTGGGAGAATAATTTTTAGCATTGTAGAAGGTTGAGGTTGTGTAGGTGGTCTGAACCGTGGGTTCGGGTGGAGGCTACTAGTATTGCTAGTCCTGTTCCTGCCTCGCAGGCCGAGAATGCTAGTATAAGCATGGGTATTAGGGAGGATGATGGTGTTTGGGTGGCTACAGGTCAGGCCGACAGGGCAAGATACAGGGCTAATATTATGCTCTCTAGGCAGAGAAGGGCTGAGACTAAGTGGGTTCGGTGGAGGGCTAATCCTAGGGCACTCAGGGTGAAGGCTGAGTAAAAGGAGAGATGTAGGAGGGACATGAAGAAAGTCATAGGGGTGGGCTATGGTCTGTTGGGTCGAAATCAACTGTCTTAGTTAGACTAACTTTCTGGTTACTCAGCCCATTCTAAGCCGCCTTGGATTCATTCGTAGATTAAGCCCAGAGTGAGCAGGGTAATTATGATAAAGGTTCAGGTTAGGGTGGCAATTGGGAATTGTAGTTGAACGGCTCATGGGAGGGGGAGTAGGAGTGCAATTTCTAGGTCGAATAGGAGGAATAGGATGGCTACTGAGGAAGAATCGGATTGAAAATGGGAGGCGGGCAGATCCTAGGGGGTCGAAGCCACATTCGTATGGGGATAGTTTTTCCTGGTCGGGGTTTATTTGGGTGAGTCACAGATTTAGTGTGACCAGGGTGAGGCTTAGGATGAGGGAGGTGGTGAATATGAGTGAGATTGTGTTTATTGCTCTTCTCTGGGTTTGATCCAGATTCTAGAGATTGGAAGTCAATTGTAATTAGTATACTAGAAGAGCAGGATCCTCATCAGTAGATGGTTGTGTAGAGGAATAGTCAGATAATGTCTACGAAGTGTCAATATCAGGCGGCTGCTTCAAAGCCGAAGTGGTGGTGGGATGTGAAGTGGAATTTGGCAAGTCGTAGTAGGCAGACTAGTAGGAAGGAGGATCCGATGATTACATGTAGGCCGTGGAATCCTGTAGCTACAAAGAAGGTTGACCCATATACGCCGTCAGCAATTGAGAAGGGTGCTTCGTAGTATTCTGTAGCTTGTAGTGCTGTAAAGTAAAATCCAAGTAGGATGGTTAGGGTCAGTGCGTGGATGGCTTGTTTTTGGTTAGCTTCTGTGATACTATGGTGGGCTCATGTCACGGTGACGCCTGAAGCTAAGAGGATGGCTGTATTTAAGAGGGGTACTTCTAAGGGGTTTAGTGGATTAATTCCTGTTGGTGGTCATTGACCACCTAGTTCAGGGGTGGGGACTAAGCTAGAGTGGAAGAATGCTCAGAAGAACCCTAGGAAAAAGAATGCCTCGGATGTGATGAATAGGATTATTCCATATCGTAACCCTTTTTGTACGGTTGGGGTGTGGTGGCCTTGGAATGTACTCTCTCGTACAACATCTCGTCATCATTGTAGTATAATAAGTAGTAGGGATAGAAGGCCTAGTGTTAGGAGTTGTGTGGAGTGGTAATGAAATCATATGGCCAACCCGGAGGTTGTAAGCAGGGCAGCGGCTGCCCCCAAGATTGGTCATGGGCTGGGGTCTACTATGTGGTATGAGTGTGCTTGGTGTGCCATTAAATGTTTTCTTGTAAGTACAGACTTAATAGGAGGACAAAGACATATGCCTGGATCATAGCTACTGCGATCTCTAGGATAGTGAGGAGGAATAGGATTATTGCAGTTAAGGTGGAGACTACTGGCAGGATCGGCAGGAGGGCTATAGTGGCTGTTGAGATGAGTTGGATGAGGAGGTGTCCTGCTGTCAGGTTTGCTGTTAGGCGGACGCCCAAGGCTAAGGGGCGGATGAGGAGGCTGGTTGTTTCGATTAGGATTAGGGCGGGGATTAGTGGTGTTGGGGTACCTTCTGGCAGGAGGTGTCCTAGGGAGATTGAGGGCTGATTTCGTAGGCCTGTGAGTAGGGTGGCCAGTCAGAGTGGAAAGGCTAGTGCTATGTTTATGGATAGTTGGGTAGTGGGGGTAAATGTGTAAGGTAGTAGGCCTAGAAGGTTGATTATAAGGAGTATTGTTATTAGGGAAGTTAGGATTAGGGCCCATTTGTGAGCTTTTTTATTTAGTGGGGCTATTAGTTGTTTTGTGATAGTGTTCAGGAGTCATAGTTGAAGGGTGGATAGGCGGTTCGGCACTCATCGGTTGTTTGGCGCGGGAAGTAGCAGGGTTGGGAGTAGTATTGAGAGTAGAGTAAGGGGGATTCCTATGAGGCAGGGGCTTATGAATTGGTCGAAGAAGCTTAGGTTCATGGTCAGGTTCATGGTATAGTCTTTGAGGGTGTTGGAGTTTTGTGGGAGGGGGGGTTGGTGGAAGTGAATGACAGTAATTTGGGCTGGATGATTAGGGACAGTACTAATCAGGCGGTTAGTATTGTGGAGAGTCATGGGTTTGGATTGAGCTGTGGCATATCATTAAGGAGGGGAAGTAGTCCTCTTTCTCTAGCTTAAAAGGCTAGTGCTGGTACATAGCTTCTTAATGGTTAAGGGGTTAGGATGACAGTAGTGAGGATCAGTTTTCGAAGAGGGAGAGGGGGGTGGATTCTACTACGATTGGCATATAGCTGTGGTTGGCTCCACAGATCTCTGAGCATTGGCCATAGTAGATTCCAGGTCGAGTAGTGACAATAGATGTCTGGTTAAGTCGCCCTGGAATTGCGTCTGTTTTTACACCTAGTGAGGGGATGGCTCAGGAGTGAAGTACGTCGCTGGCTGTGACAATAATGCGAACAGGGGACTCTATGGGGATGATAACACGGTGGTCTACTTCCAGCAGTCGGAAGTGACCTGATGGGAGTTCAGTGGAGGGGATCATGTAGGAGTCGAATGCTAGGTCTTTGAAGTCTGTGTACTCATATGTTCAGTATCATTGATGGCCGATTGCTTTTAGGGTCAGATCGGGTTCGTTGATTTCATCTATTATGTAGAGGATTTGCAGAGAGGGCAGAGCTAGTAGGATTAGGACGATAGCGGGTAGGATGGTTCAGATTAGTTCAATTTCTTGTGCGTCTACGGTGTTGGTGGAGAGTTTTTCTGTTAGCATGAGTGTTAGGATGTAGAGGACCAAACTGCAGATTGCTAGGGCAACTATTAAGGCGTGGTCGTGGAATTCTACGAGTTCTTCTATGATAGGAGAGGAGGCATCTTGGAAGCCAAGTTGCAGGTGGTTTGCCATGGTGGGGTATACAGGGTTTTCACCTGTGATTTAGTCTTGACAAGGCTATGTAATATGTTTACTAATACCCCATGAAGAAAGAAGCATGAGTGGTGATGCGGTTGGCTTGAAACCAGCGTGTGAGGGTTCGATTCCTTCCTTTCTTGTACTTGGACGAAGGCTGGTTCTTCAAAGGTATGGTACGGGGGAGGGCAGCCGTAGATTCATTCGATGTTGGTGGTAGTTAGTTCTGGTTGTGGGGTTTTTCGTTTTGATGCAAGGGCTTCTCAGACGATGAATATGAGCATGATTACGGCTGTTAGTGAGATTAATGAGCCAATGGAGGATAAAGTGTTTCATGAGGTGTAGGCATCTGGGTAGTCCGAATATCGGCGGGGTATTCCGGCTAAACCTAGGAAGTGTTGTGGGAAGAAAGTTAGGTTGACTCCTGTAAATATTACACCGAAATGGGCTTTGGCCCATGCTCGGTGTAAGGTGTATCCAGTGAACAGGGGGAATCAGTGGGTAAACCCGGCTAGAATGGCGAATACGGCCCCTATAGAGAGAACGTAGTGGAAGTGGGCAACCACATAGTATGTGTCGTGGAGGGCGATGTCTAGGGAGGAGTTGGCTAGGATGATACCTGTTAAACCTCCAATGGTAAACAGGAAGATGAATCCTATGGCTCATAGTATAGGTGGATCTCATTTAATGGTTCCTCCATGGAGAGTGGCCAATCAGCTGAAGACTTTAATTCCCGTTGGGATAGCAATGATTATAGTGGCAGACGTGAAATAGGCTCGGGTGTCTACGTCCATCCCTACTGTAAATATGTGGTGGGCCCATACGATAAAGCCCAGGAATCCAATTGACAGTATGGCTCAGACCATGCCTATGTAGCCAAATGGCTCCTTTTTGCCCGCGTAGTAGGCTACTACGTGGGAGATGATTCCGAAGCCTGGTAGGATGAGGATGTAGACTTCTGGGTGTCCAAAGAATCAGAAGAGGTGCTGGTATAGGACAGGGTCTCCTCCGCCGGCAGGATCGAAGAATGTGGTGTTTAGGTTGCGGTCAGTTAATAGCATGGTGATGCCTGCAGCGAGGACTGGGAGTGATAGGAGTAGGAGGATAGCAGTGATAAGGACGGATCATACAAATAGGGGGGTTTGGTATTGTGACAGAGAGGGGGGTTTTATATTAATAGCAGTAGTGATAAAGTTGATTGCCCCAAGGATGGAGGACACTCCGGCTAGGTGAAGGGAAAAAATGGCCAGGTCTACTGAGGCTCCCGCGTGGGCTAGGTTGCTGGCCAGCGGAGGGTAGACGGTTCATCCGGTACCTGCCCCGGCTTCTACTGTGGAGGATGCTAGTAGGAGTAGGAATGAGGGCGGGAGGAGTCAAAAGCTTATGTTGTTTATACGGGGAAAGGCCATGTCTGGGGCTCCAATTATTAGTGGAACCAGTCAGTTTCCAAATCCTCCGATCATGATGGGTATGACTATGAAGAAAATTATTACAAAGGCATGGGCGGTAACGATTACGTTGTAGATCTGATCATCACCTAGAAGTGTCCCAGGTTGGCCTAGTTCGGCTCGGATGAGCAGGCTAAGGGCAGTGCCAACTATGCCGGCCCATGTACCGAAGATTAGGTAGAGGGTGCCAATATCTTTGTGGTTGGTTGAGAATAATCATCGGTTGATGAATGTCATAGGTAAGATGGCTGAGTGTTGTAAGCGTTAGGCTGTAGTCCTTTTTACAGAGGTTTAATTCCTCTTCTTATCGGCCCTGTGGTGAAGAATTCATGTTGAGTTGCAAGCTCATTGATGTGCATTGAGTGCGCCGGGGCCTGATAGGCAGAAGCCTGTGTGGTTTGGGCACCTAGCTGTTAACTAGGCTTTTATGGGATCAAGGCCCATCTGTCTAGTAAGGTCCTAGCTTAATTAAAGCGTCTGAGTTGCATTTAGAAGATGCAGGTTAGTGCCCTGCGGATCTTAGCAGAAACTAAGAGGGTTTAACTCTTGTTTAAGGCTTTGAAGGCCTTCGGTTTAGGGCAGGTTATCCTAAGTTTCTAGATGGAGGCTAGGATTATTGGGGAGAGTGGCAGGAGTAGGATTGATAAGGAGGTGAGGGGGGCGATGGTGGTGCTTGTCGGGCTATTTGTGTGTCATTGTTTTATGTGGGTTGTGGAGTTTGGCGGGAGGGTGATTGTTGAGTGATATGCGAGTCGTAGGTAGAAGAATAATCCTAGAAGTGATAGTATAGCAATGATTGTAGCTGTGGGGGTTAGTTCTTGGTTGGTTAGTTCTTGGAGGATGAGTCATTTTGGCAGGAAGCCAGTTAGAGGTGGTAGTCCTGCTAGTGAGAGTAGGGTTAGTATGAGGGTTGTGCTTAGTACGGGAGCTTTTGTTCATGCAATTGTTATTGTTTGTAGGCTCATGGTTTTGGTTGTGTTTAGGGTTAGGAATACGGTGGAGGTGAGGATGGAGTAGAGGTAGAAGGTTAGTAGTGTGAGTTTGGGGTAGTAGAGGATGATAGCAGCTATTCAGCCTAGGTGTGAGATGGATGAGAAGGCTAGGATTTTTCGAGTTTGTGTTTGGTTTAGTCCTATTCAGCCCCCTAGGGCGGTTGAGGAGATAGCTATGGTAGTTAGTAGGGTGGGGCTTAGTGAGTGTGATGTCAGTAGGAGGAGGGTAAGTGGAGGGAGTTTTATTAATGTCGAGAGTAGGAGGGCGGTAGTGAGGGATGTCCCTTGGAGAACTTCTGGGAATCAGAAGTGGAATGGGACTAGTCCTAGTTTTATTGCAATTGCTATTGTTATAAGTAGACAGGGCACGGTGTGGGTTATTTGAGTGATGTCTCATTGCCCTGAAGATCATGCATTGGCTATGCTTGAGAAGAGTAGCAGGGCGGAGGCAGTTGCTTGGACTAGGAAGTATTTGATTGTGGCTTCGATGGCTCGAGGGTGGTGCGATTTGGCAATTATAGGGATGATAGCCAGGGTGTTGATTTCCAGTCCGGTTCAGGCTATCAGTCAATGATTGCTTGAGGTGGTAATGGTTGTTCCTAATAGGAGGCTTAGGGAGGTAAGTAGTTTTGTGTAGGGGCTCATTAGTGGGGGATGGAGTTAAACCTTCATTTTCGGGGTATGGGCCCGATAGCTTTGTTAGCTGACCCTACTAGAAAATAATATAAAGGAAGTATGAAGGGTTTTGATCTCTTCTGTGTAGGTTCGATTCCTGCTTTTCTAGGGGTATGAGTTAGGAAATGAGAGGGTTGGTGTACCTCCATGTTCACTTTATCATAGTGACCCTTTGCGTTCAGGCACATTTCCTTAGGCAAGGGGGCAACCCTGCATAGCAGACTGGTATGCTAGTGTGTCAGAGGCACAGTGCGAGCGTTAGGGGTAGGAAGTTTTTTCAAAGAAGGTGCATGAGTTGATCATATCGGAATCGTGGGTAGGAGGCGCGAATTCATAGGAAGCAGGATGATAGGAGTAGGGTCTCTACGGCTAGGGCTGCCGGGAATGTCTCTGGGGATGGGGCTAGTATGTTGGGGTTTAGGAATAGGATTGCAGTTAGTGTGTTTATTAGTATAATGTTTGCGTATTCAGCTAGGAAGAATAGGGCGAAGGGTCCTGCGGCATATTCTACGTTGAATCCTGATACTAGCTCAGATTCTCCTTCAGTAAGGTCAAATGGGGCGCGGTTGGTCTCAGCTAGGGTGGAGATGAATCATATTATTGTTAGAGGTCATGTTGAAAATAGGAGGCACAGGGGTTCTTGTGTTGTGGCGAGGGTGTTCAGGGAGTAGTTGCCGCTTAGTATGATTACGGACAGGAGGATGATAGCTAGTGTGACCTCGTAGGAGATAGTCTGTGCTACAGCTCGCAGTGCTCCGATCAGGGCATATTTTGAGTTTGAGGCTCAGCCAGATCAGAGAATGGAGTACACTGCGAGGCTGGATATGGCTAATAAGAATAGGAGGCCCAGGTTAAGGTCGGCAAGGGGAAACGGTAAGGGGAGGGGGGTTCAGATTGTAAGTGCGAGTAGAAGGGCTAGTAGGGGGGTTGTGGTGAACAGGAGTGGGGAGGATGTGGATGGTTGGATGGGCTCTTTAATGAATAGTTTTACACCGTCAGCTACAGGTTGTAGGAGGCCGAATGGGCCTACGATATTGGGGCCCTTTCGGGCTTGTATATAGCTTAAGATTTTTCGTTCTACTAGGGTGAGGAAGGCTACAGCAACTAGGATCGGGATGATGTAGGATAGTGTTATAATGAGGTTGATCATTGGTAGGTGTTGGAAGCTAGGGAGAGGATTTGAACCTCTGGGGTAAAGGGCTTAAGCCTTTTGCACTTGCCGGGCTCTGCCACGCTAGCTGCCCTTGTCTAGGGTGGATGTGGGTGTTGGTAATTGAGTTGTGTTCATTATTTTTTTGGGGGCGTGCTGTGGTGGCATTGGCCTCACTCTTCCGGTCCTTTCGTACTAGGAGGAGTCCGTCATAGATAGAAACCGACCTGGATTGCTCCGGTCTGAACTCAGATCACGTAGGACTATTAATCGTTGAACAAACGAACCCTTAATAGCGGCTGCACCATTAGGATGTCCTGATCCAACATCGAGGTCGTAAACCTCCTCGTCGATAGGGGCTCTTGGAGGAGATTGCGCTGTTATCCCTGGGGTAGCTTGGTTCATTGCTCAATTGCTATTGGGTCTGGTTGCTATTGGCACGTCGAGATGTTGCTCTTGGTTAAGAGGTGTGGTCTTTGTTTTGGAGGATTTGCTTTTCTCCAAGGTCGCCCCAACCGAAAAATGGCGGTCAATGTATTGTGTTAGGGAGGTCCTTTAGGGGGAGGGTTCGTGTGTGGTGACCGGGGATTTTCAAGTTCCACAGGGTCTTCTCGTCTTATGGGTGTATCCCTGCTTTTGCACGGGGGGATCAATTTCACTGATTGTCTGTAAGAGACAGTTAAGGCCTCGTTTGGCCATTCATACAGGTCCCGATTTATGAGACAATTGATTGCGCTACCTTCGCACGGTTAGGATACCGCGGCCGTTAAACATGGCGTCACTGGGCAGGCGTCACCTTCAATACTTGGTGTGCTGAAGGCTATGTTTTTGGTAAACAGTCGGGCCTTAGGTTTGCCTAGTTCCTTTTACAGATTACAATCTTTCTAGAAGGCGCTCCTGAGTTGGGCTAACAGGTTGGGTCAATCTATTTTTCTTGTTGTGGTTTAGTGCATATGGTTGGTCTGTTAATAATGTGGTAATGTAAGTTTGCGCTTTAGAGGGGAGGGCCCAGGTTACTCATTTTAGCATTAATTCTTCTATATCTATAGATTAGCCTGTTAGGGGGAAGGGAGTCGGGTTGTTTGGTGGATTTAAGGTATTGAGCTTTGACGCATTCTTTGTTGGTGGCTGCTTGAAGGCCCACTGTTTATGGTGTTGGGTTGTTATCCTCTAGAGGAGGTTGTGTCCTGTTTTAAAGGGGCTGTACCCCCTTTAAAGTGCTCCTGGCCCTCTCATGTTAGGTTGTGTGCTAGTTGGGGAGGGAGCTAGGGGGGAACTCAGATTCGTTTCGCAGGCAACCAGCTATCACCCAGCTCGATAGGCTTTTCACCTCTACTAGCAAGTCATCCCACTCTTTTGCAACAGAGACGGGTTCGCCCGGTGTGTGGCTGCTTGCAAGTAGCTCGCTTGGGTTTCGGGAGGGCAAGCTTAAATTCATTTTGCTTGGTTGTTCTTGCTAAATCATGATGCAAAAGGTACAAGGGTTTATCTTTGCTGTTTATTGCTTGGGGGTTTCACTATTATTTCACCTTTCCCTTGCGGTACGTGGTCTCTATCGCGCCCGGGAAGTTTCTTTTCTATCGCCTATACTTAGTTGAGGAGAATGTTTTAGTTTTATGGGAGAAGTACATTTTTATGTTGGTTGAGGGAGGATTAGGTGGGGCTAGAGGTTGGCTTCAGGGCGATCTGGTGGGTACAGATATCTTTCAGGTGTAAGCTGAGTGCTTTGGTGTTTTAGCTACGTCCTGGTATGCTAAGTGCACCTTCCGGTACACTTACCTTGTTACGACTTACCTCATCTTTAGCCTGGGTAGTAGTATAATTTCATGGGGAGGGGGGGGTGGCTTGTGAGGAGGGTGACGGGCGGTATGTACGTGTCCCAGGGCCGTCTTAAAGGGGGTATTATGGTCCCATCTTTACTGCTAAATCCGCCTTCTGAGGGTGAGGTTTCACACCCTCTTCCGTGAAAGGTTCTCTGTTGGCAGAGAGTGTAGCCCATCTCTTCCACTCCATGGGCTATACCTTGACCTGTCTTTTTAGCGGGAGGGGCTGTTATGTCCACTATTGTGCTTTCAAAAGGTGGGCTGACGACGGCGGTATGTAGGCTGTTTGGCAAGGGGTGGTTGGGTGCATCGTGGGTTGTCGATTATAGGACAGGCTCCTCTAGGTGGGTTTGGGACACCGCCAAGTCCTTAGGGTTTTAAGCGTTTGTGCTCGTAGTACCCTGGCGGATGTTCTAGTGGTGTTGAATATCAGGATTTAGGGCCAGGCATAGTGGGGTATCTAATCCCAGTTTGAGTCCTGGCTTTCGTGGGGGGTTGTCTATCTTGATTGCTAGGGTCGTTTTGAGGGTGGGTTTTAGTGCATCTTGGGCTTGTAACAGCTTGGTTGTATTTTAACTCTAGTTTAGGGGATATTATGGTCCCACTCTTTACGCCGTATACAGTTAATTTGGGTCTCTTGTGTGACCGCGGTGGCTGGCACAAGATTTACCGACCCTGAGGGGGGTTGCCATAACTAAGTCGAGCTTACGCTCATTGCTTAATGTTAACTACTGCTGAGTGCCCGTGGGGGTGTGGCTGGTGCAAGGCGTTTTGGGCTACAGGGGTGTGTGCCTGATGCCTGCTCCTTCTACCTCTGACAGGGTGGATGGGCATTTACACTGGGATGCGGATGCTTGCATGTATGTGTTTGGCAAGAATTAACGGTAAGGTTGGGACTAAGTCTTTTGTCCTTGGGCATGTGGTGACCATCTTAGCATCTTCAGTGCCATGCTTTGTTTGTAAGCTACAAGGAC